TTTATATAATTTATATAGATTATATAGAGTGTGGCGATTCGAATATTCTAATGAACGATTCATGAATATGGATGACGAATCGAAAAATTCTATACAATTCTGAAAAACGGAAAGATCCCGCGAGTCTAATCATACCATTCCATTATATTGACAATTTCAAAAAACTGTTCATACTATGATCATAGTATGCGGGCGGTTGGGCAAGTCGGCCCCCATCGTCTAGTGGTTTAGGACATCTCTCTTTCAAGGAGGCAGCGGGGATTCGAATTCCCCTGGGGGTAGGGTACTACGAAAGGAAGTTGATCATGGATTACCAATAAGCCTAAAGTGGATTCTTCCTGGGTCGATGCCCGAGCGGTTAATGGGGACGGACTGTAAATTCGTTGGCAATATGTCTACGCTGGTTCAAATCCAGCTCGGCCCAATAATTCGCCAATCTACCATGAGATGGTATAACCCCCTTGTCCTTCCGAAATACCCCATACGAAATACGAAGATAAAAAAAAGAATCCAATTTTCTGGTCGATCCCTTATTTCCCTGGGATTGTAGTTCAATTGGTCAGAGCACCGCCCTGTCAAGGCGGAAGCTGCGGGTTCGAGCCCCGTCAGTCCCGACAAATACATCCATTAATTTCTCCCTTTCTATGAAAGGATGTCAGGGGGCAGAATTCCATTTCCAAAACAAAGGGGCTTTTTTTCTTTCCTATTTTTCCATTTTTTTGGAAGGTCCCATCGAAGAAATAACAAACCCTAAACATAGTGATATTAGATCTTTTATACCGGCCTCATCTTTATCAAACTTCTTTGTCTTCGTCTTCCAAAAAATCACAAGGAGTTTAGAACTTAACTCTTTTTTTTCCATTTCACTTTTCTTGTTTGTTTGGGTTTGTAACTATGTGACTAATCGAAGTGGAAGGGCAATCTGATGATACTTCATCAGATGATTGTACAAGGAAGACGTAAGGTACGTTATAGAAAAAAGAAGGGAAACAAATGATAAATAAAGGAATTTTGGATTGATTGGGTCAGGAATCAAAGTTTGGATTCGGTATGGATAAAAGAACTTCCTATGTTATACTATTCAAGTCTCGACGGCGAATTGATTTGATAGCTCAGATATTGTTATTCATGATATTGATTCGATTCAAGATCGTCGAGAGGTAATTCATTCATTGAATTTACAGGCGAAAGGTTTATCATCTCTATGGGATTAAATCCCGAGTTATTGCGAAGTAAAAAAACCGATGAGATTATGGAAGTAAATATTCTTGCATTTATTGCTACTGCACTATTCATTCTAGTTCCTACCGCTTTTCTACTTATCATTTACGTAAAAACAGTCAGTCAAAATGATTAATTCCAATGAATTTTCAAATTTAATTGAATGAAACTTTCCTTCTGAGTTCTTATCAAAAATGGACGAAGTAAAATGAAAAGGATTCCAATTTCGCGTCTTAAATGAAATGAGCGGACTATAATCGGCAGTATTTTATGAATTCGATAGTATGGTAAGAAAGATTCATCTATTTCTTTCTTACCATACTATCTATCTCTTAGTCTATAAAGTTCTACTCTAGAATAAAGATAGAGGCTTCATTTTATATAGATCAATCTACAATATTCTCTTCATATATGTGTAATATCAATTCCCTATATTGTATGGAATTGACATAGCACCCAATTCGATTTATTTACTACATCTACTTGTTCCGATCAATCTGAAATAATCGTCTTAACTCTTATCTTATGATTCTAATTATGATTCGAATTACTAGATTTTTTATGATTTCCAATCTGAATATCGGTAGTTATGGAAAGAATCAATGATTGAAAAACGATATGGGCATATAGGTTACTAAAATCGCGTAGTAATCTTTTTTTTTAGTATTCCGAAGAAATAATTGATTTAACTATTGACAGGAGGCCCACGGGCACTTCTTCGGATTTCGAAAAGGAAGAGTAAACCTCACCGATTTTTAACGCCCGAACCATGATATGAAATAAGTCGATAAAGCAAAAATCTCCTTTCTAAAATTAGAAACCCAGCGGTAAATGCGCAATATGTGACTCGCCCGAGGCAAGATCTTATTATTGCATAGTCTCTCGTTAGACAACCAATATGTCTATATCATTTCTCATAGAAAGTGCGTAGACACTTAGCAAAACGACTTCTTCTTTGAAGAGTAAAGAGGGATCAAAAAAAGGTCCGGTCTTCCTCAGTATCCATCTAATCTATAAGGATCGTAAGAGCCCCTTAATTGAAATAGAAAATTTCAGAAGAATTAGATTGGAAAAAATTTCCAATCATCTGGATCCCTTTCCTTTCGAAATACAAACATGGGAATCATTGAAATATTTCTTTGATTGAAAGAGTATGATTCCTATCATACATTACTCCATTGGACTCCAATGGAATTGGAAATTCAGATATTTTGATTTTAAATAGTTCAAAACGCGTTGCGGAACGATCTATAAAACAATTGATACAGTTTGATTCCTC